ATAGATAAATAAAAAAAAAATTATTATTTAGTAGTAAAAAATTTAATTATTGTTATAAAAAATAAATTTAATATTTAAATTGTTAAAATAAATTAATTAAATAAAAAAATAATATATAAAAAATTAGGAAAAACTTGCAAAATAAAAAGTAAAATATTAGTATTCATTAATAAAATTAACCAATTTTTAATTAAATAAATTTTAAAGATTTTAAAAATCTAAAAAAGTTATTAAAAATTTTTATAACCATAAAGGTATTGCAAAGTTAATTTCATTAATAATATAAAAAGAAAGAAATAAAAGTTTATTAGACAAAATAAAAATTAAATAAAACATATTATATATATACCATCTTAATCATATATATATATATATATATATATATATATATATATAATATGATTAATCCTAAATAAAATTTATAATAACTTTATTTAATAAATTAATAATATACAAAATATTTAATTTATATATTTGAATTTATTTTATAAATAAAAATATAAATAAAAATTTATAAAAATATTAAAAATTTAAATAATTTTTTTTAAAAAAATATAATATTTATAATAATTAATTTTAATAATTTAAATTATAGTAATTTATAAAATTAATAATAAAATTTAGTGCCAGCAATAGCGGTTAAACTAATAGTTAAAAATAAATTTAAAATTAATTAGTAATTAATCATTTTTGTAAAATTAATTTAAGTAAAAATTTTTTTATATGGTGAAATATTTAAAAAATTTAGATTTATTTAAATTAAATATAAATAAATAATGAAAAATTAATAATTTAATTAAAAAATTAGGATTAGGTACCCTATTATTTTAAATAAAAATTTATATTAATTAAAGATTAAATGTAAAAAATCATTAAATTTAAATAATTTGGCGGTATTTAATTAATTAGAGGAATTTGTTGAATAAATGATAGTCCACGATAGGAGTGTCTTAATAAATTTTTATATATAGTTGTTTTAAAGTTATTTTAAGAGAATAAATAATTAAAAATTTATATAAAAATATAATTCAAATCAATATGTAGATTTGTTAAGTTTAAATGAATTACAATAAATTTAAATTTTAAGCTTATTTTATTTTAATATAAATAAAGTATTAGGATTTAATAGTAAATTTATAAAATTATATAAATTGAAAGTTTAAATAAATATGTACAAATTGCCCGTCATTTTCATAAATAAAATAGTTGAAAAAAGTCGTAACAAAGTAAATATATATGAATATGTATTTAGAAGTATTATTATAGATATATTTTATAATTTTTATTATAAAGTAAATTTTTTTATATGAAGAAATTTAATTTATTGGATAAATAAAGATATATGATAATAGGAGTGAGTTTAATTATTAAAAATTAATAAATTATTTAAAATTATTGTAATGTAATGTGAGTGAATTGTTTATAAATTTAATAAAGTAAATTTTGATTATTGTACCTTTTGTATTAGGGATTATTAAAATAATATTTATGTATGTAAATTTCTCGAATTTAAAAGATCTAATAATTAAAATTTTATGTTATGTTAATTAATGTAACAAAATTATTAAAAATAATTTATTAGTGAATATATTTTAGTCAATTTTAAAGATATCTAGTTTTTTTTTATTTAAATTTAATTTATTTTTAAAGAGTAAAATAATATATTTATTTAGTTTATAGTATATTATGATTTAAAAAATAAAATTATGGGATAAACTATAATTTAAATTAAAATATTTATTTTTTTAAAAAAAATTATATATTAAGAATATTAATAAAATTTTAAATTAATAGAAAAAATTTAATAATTTATATATAAATAAGATAAAATTAATTTTATTTAAAGATAAAGATTTATTAAATTTTTATTTAATTTATTAGAAAAAAATTATGTTTAATTATAATAAATAATTAATTATGATAATATGAGTAAAATATATATTATTTTATAAAGTAAATAGAATAAATTGAAAAATTAATTTTAGGAATTAGGCAAATAATGTTAAGTCCAACTGTTTAATAAAAACATTGTTTTTTGAATAGAATAAAAGATAATTACTGCTCAATGATTAAATTTAAATAGCTGCAGTATATTGACTGTACAAAGGTAGCATAATAATTTGGTTTTTAATTATAATCTAGAATGAATGTAATAATGAGATTTAGTCTGTCTTAAATTAAAGTATTGAAATTAAATTTTAAATAAAAATTTTTAAATGATATTATGGGACGAGAAGACCCTATAGAATTTAATATAAAATTTTTTTTTTTAATAATTTATTTATTAAAGAATATTTTATATTTAGTTGGGAGGATTGTTAAATTATTTAAACTTTAATTAATTTAAAATATTTATTAATAGATTTAAAGAATGATAAATTAAATTAAATAAGAATTAATTACCTTAGGGATAACAGCGTAATATTTTTAGAAAGATCATATTAATAGAATTGATTGCGACCTCGATGTTGAATTAAGATAAAAATTAAATGTAAAAGTTTAATATTTAAGTCTGTTCGACTTTTAAAATCTTACATGATTTGAGTTTAGATCGGCGTGAGCCAGATCGGTTTCTATCTATAATTATATAAAATTAAATATTTGTACGAAAGGACTATATTTATTAAATTATTTAATAAAAAGGAATAATGGTGTAAATAAAAAATATAATATTAGATTTAATTATATTAAAATTTTTTAAATTTAATAATTAATTAAAATTACTTTAGCATAAATTAGTGCATTAAATTTAGAATTTAAAATTATATAAAATTTTTTTATATAAGTAATAATTTTAATATATTATAATTATGTTTTATTGAATTTAATTGAATTATTAATTTTAGAAATTTATGTATTAGTAGGTGTAGCTTTTTTGACTTTATTGGAACGAAAAATTTTAAGTTATGTTCAAATTCGTAAGGGTCCTAATAAGGTTGGGTTTATAGGAATTTTTCAGCCTTTTAGTGATGCTTTAAAATTATTTAATAAAGAATTGTTCATAGTTTTTAAATCAAGTTATATCATATATTATTTATGTCCTTTATTTTTATTGTTATTAATAATGATAAATTGAATACTATATTTTTTTTTTACTAATATTTATTATTTAAATTTTTCAATTTTATTAATATTTATTATTTTAACTATTATGGGGTATATATTTATATTTATGGGTTGATCTTCTAATTCAATTTATTCGTTAATAGGGGCTGTTCGGGTTATTTCACAAACATTATCTTATGAAGTAAGATTAATTATAATTTTTTTAGTATTAATAATTTTAAGGGAGAGCTATTCTTTTGTAGATTTTTTAAAGTGACAAGTTTATAGATGATATATATTTATAATAATTCCTTTATTTTTAGTATTTTTTATTAGGATTTTAGCTGAGTTAAATCGTAGTCCGATAGATTTTATGGAGGGGGAATCTGAGTTAGTTTCAGGGTTTAATGTAGAATATTTTAGGGGATTATTTGCAATAATTTTTATAGCTGAATATGGGATAATTATTTTTTTTAGATATTTGATATTAATAATATTTACAAGTTTAAAGGAAGGATTATGTTTATGAGTGGGGATAAATTTGATTGTTTTTATAATTATTATAATACGTGGTGTTTTACCTCGGATACGTTATGATGAATTAATATATTTATGTTGAAAAATTATTTTACCTTTTATTTTAAATTATATAATTTTTATATTAATATTTAAATTTTTATTAATAAATTTAATTTAATTTAGATTTTTAAAAATTAATAGAAAATTTAAATTTCTTTATTATATTTTCAAAACATAAACTTATTCAAGATCATTAATTAATAAAATATTTATTATAATAATTATAGATAAATTATAATATAATTTTAAGTAATAAATAATAAGGGAATATAGGTTATTTAATTTTTTGATATTACTATTTTTTATTATAATAGTTTTAAATTATAAAATAATTTAATTTTTTGAGAGTAAAAAATCAAATTTTATAATTTAAAACTATTATAATAAAAAATAGAAAATAATTTAAAGTTAGAATTTGACTAATTATAATGTATGGTCATTCAATTATTTGAGCTCCAATTCAAGTTAACATAATAAAAATATTGATAAATATTCAGTATGAAATTTGATTAAAAATAGAGAATGAAGATCTAAAATATTTTATTTTAAAGAAGGGGAGGGTGTATAAGATTGAAATTGATATAAATATTGTGATTACTCCTCCTAATTTATTAGGGATAGATCGAAGAATAGCATAGGCGTATAGAAAATATCATTCGGGTTGGATGTGAATAGGAGTTAAGATAGGATTTGCGGGGATGAAATTATCAGGATCTCTAAATATATATGGATATTGTGTAATAATTAATATAAATATAAATAAAATATAAATAAATCCTAGAAGATCTTTTAGAGAAAAAAAAATATGAAAAGGTATTTTATATAAATTTCTGTTTATTCCAGTGGGATTTGTGGATCCAGTTAAATGAAGGAAAAATAGGTGAAGTATGACAAAAAAAATAATAATAAAGGGAAAAATAAAATGAAATGAGAAAAATCGATTTAATGTAGAATTATTAATTGAAAATCCTCCTCAGATTCATATTACTAGGGTATTTCCTATATAGGGGATGGTTGATATTAAATTAGTAATGACAGTGGCTCCTCAAAATGATATTTGGCCTCATGGAAGTACATAACCAAGAAATGCTGTAATTATTGAAATAAAGAAGATTGATGTTCCTGAAATTCAGGTATAAGTTAAAATGAATGAATTGTAATAAATATTTCGACTTATATGGATATAAATAGCAATGAAAAAGAAAGATGCTCCATTTATATGAATATTATGTATGATTCATCCATTTGGGACATTTTGAATAATGTGAATAATTCTGTTAAAAGCAATATTAGTATTTGGGCAATAGTGGATAGAAAGTAATAATCCTCTTAAAATTTGGATTATTAAAAAAAGTCCTAGAATTGATCCATAATTTCATCAGTATGAAATGTTAGTTGGGGTTGGAAGTTTAATTAGGGTGAGTTTAATTATATTATTAATTTTTGACATAAGTTTATAATTATGTATGTATGTATTAACAGTAATATTAAAAATAAATTAATTTAAGTTTTGAAGATTAATAAATAATTTAATTAATTTTACGTAAAGTAGAGTTTTTAATTGAACAGATTTTAATAATTCTAAATAGTGAGACTAATAAAAAGAATATACATAAAATTAAAAAATTATTAAAGGGATAAACATAAATGTTGAGAATGTTAGAAAATATTTTTTCATTTAATTTAATTAATGAGGTTGAGTCTAAGTTATTAAAATTAATTAATGAACAATAAAAAATTTTAAGAGAATGAGAATAGTTTAGAATGATAAAAAATGTAAAAATATTTACTAAAAATCTTATTAAAATTAAAATATTTTTTTTGAAATATAAATTTTTTAAGTTAGAGATTAATCTAGTGAAGTATAAAAAAATTACTAATAAACCTGTAATTATAGTTAAAAATATAATAATAGAATAAATATAATTATTTGATCAAAAAGATAGAACAATGCAAATTAAAATTGAATAAATTATTAAAATAATGATTAAAAAATTTATAGTTAAGGAAGTTAATAATAAAATAAAAATAATAAATATAATAAAAAAAAATAATATATAATAAAAAATAATTAATTTTTTCATAAATATTTAAATTTGAATTTAAAATGATTTTTATAAAAAATAAGTATTAATTTATTATATTTAATAAAAAGGTAAGTTAGTAAGTGATGAAAAAAGGTAAGGATAAATTTTTAAGTTAAAAATTTAAATGGCAAAAAATAGTTTATAATTAGAATATTAATTTTGGAGATTAAAGGTATATTATTTTAATGTTTAATATTTTTTTGAAAAATTAATTTATTAAAGTTTAAATAAATATAGATTTATAACTTTAATTTACAAAATTAATATTTTGATTAAACTATAAAACATTTTTTTAGATATAATAATTTGTATACAGATTTATTTAATTTCTTTGATTTTATTAGTTTTAATGTATAAATATATGTTAATTATGTTAGTAATAATTGAATTAATAGTATTAAATATTTCATTAATTATGTATATATTGTTAAGGCAGATAATAATAGAGTTTTATTTAATTTATTATTTGATTTTTAGTGTATGTGAAAGAGTTTTGGGTTTAAGCTTATTAGTTATGATTGTTCGATTTTTTGGGAATGATTTATATTATGTTATGAATTTGGGAAAATTTAATTAGTTATTTGTAATAGAAAATATAAAAAATTTTAATTTTTTATTATATAAAAAAATTTAATTAATAGGTATTGTTATTTAAAGTTAAGTTAAAATAATTTATTTATGATAAAATTTATTATAATAATTGTATTTATAAATTTTATAACTTTAAATAATAAAATAATTATATTTTATTATAATTTATGTTATATTATAAGATTAATAATAATTTTTATAATTATTAATAAAAATATTAATTGATTTAATATTAGGATAAATATAGGTTTAAATTATTATTCAATTATGTTAATTATTTTAAGAGTATGAATTATTAGATTAATATTTATATGTTTAAATAAGATGGAAAGTATATTGATTATTAAATTGTTAATATTTATCAATATATTATTATTATTAGTTATGTATTTTAGATTTATGGATTTATTTTTATTTTATTTAATTTTTGAAGTTAGGTTAATCCCTACATTTTTTTTAATTGTTTATTGGGGGGTAAATCCAGAGCGAGTAAGGGCTGTATTTTATATAATAATTTATATATTATTGATTTCTTTTCCTTTATTAGTTTATATTTTTGATATATATATGTATGGATGTACAATAAAATTTAGGTTAATAGTAAAAATTATAGAGAATTATAGGTGTAGCTTTTGAAGGTTTTTAATAATTTATATATCTTTTTTTATTAAAATACCTATTTATTCATTTCATATTTGGTTACCTAAAGCTCATGTGGAGGCCCCTGTTTATGGGTCTATGATTTTAGCTGGAGTTTTATTAAAAATGGGGAGGTATGGAATAATTCGTTTAATAGAAATGTTTATTAAAATAAGTTTAAAATATAGGTTTATAGTATTTAGTGTAAGGATTGTGGGGAGGGCATTAATAAGTATTTTGTGTTTAGTACAAGTTGATATAAAAAGTTTAGTGGCTTATTCTTCGGTAGTTCATATGAATTTAATAATATGTAGATTAATAATTTTTTTTAAATTAAGAACATTAGGGGGATATATTATAATAGTTTCTCATGGATTATGTTCTTCCGGGATATTTTATATTGTAAATTTATATTATGTTCGATCTGGGAGTCGTTTATTGTTTTTAAATAAGGGTATGGTAAATAATTTACCTAGGTTAATTTTATGATGATTTATATTTTGCGTAATTAATTTTTCTTTTCCTTTATCTTTAAATTTTATTAGTGAAATATTAATATTAATATCTATCTTAAATTGAAATTTTAGTATATTATTATTTTTAATATTTATTTGTTTTTTTAGGAGGGCGTATTCTTTATATTTATTTTCTTATATTTATCATGGAAAGAATATATATTATGAAAATAAAGTTTATAATTGTTTGTTAAAAGAATATATAGTGATAATTATACATTTGTTTCCATTGATTATATATTTATTAAATTTAATTTTTTTTATATAAAATTATTTAAATAATATATTTATATAAATTAAATAATTTAAGTAGTTTAAGAAAAAATATTAGTTTGTGAAATTAAAGTTATGTATTAATTGAATATCTTAAATTATTTTAATAAATATATTAATTTTTATATATATGTTTTATATATTTATAGTATTAATTTTTATAAGTATGATTTTTTTTTATATAGATTATTTAGTTATTTTAGAGTGAATAATTTTTAGATTTAATAGGATAAATATAGAATTTATTATTTTGTTAGATTGAATTTCTTTATTATTTATGAGATTTATTTTTTTAATTTCTTCAATGATTATGTTATATAGTATAGTTTATATATCTGGAGAAAAATTTTTAAATCGATTTAATTATTTAATATTATTATTTATTTTTTCAATAATTTTTATAGTAATTAGGCCTAATATTTTAAGGATTTTATTTGGATGAGATGGGTTAGGAGTTGTTTCTTATTGTTTAGTAATATATTATCAAACTTATACTTCTTATAATTCGGCTATAGTAACTATTTTATGTAATCGAATTGGTGATGTAGGTATTTTAATATCTATTAGAATAATAATATTTATAGGGGGGTGGAATTTAGTTTTATGTAGTAGGGACATATTTTTAATATTTATAATATTGGTTGCTGCAATTACTAAGAGAGCTCAAATTCCATTTTCATTATGACTCCCTATAGCTATAGCTGCCCCTACCCCTGTCTCTGCTCTAGTACATTCTTCAACATTGGTAACTGCGGGGGTATATTTAATGATTCGTTTTAATAAATTTTTATTAGAGAGGGGCTTAAGATTTTTATTATTAATTTTATCAGTAATTACTATATTAATGGCTGGATTAATAGCTAATTTTGAGTATGATTATAAAAAAATTATTGCTTTGTCTACATTAAGACAATTAGGATTTATAATAATAATTTTGAGTATAGGGCATAGGGTTATAGCATTTTATCATTTATTAATTCATGCTATTTTTAAATCAATATTATTTATAGGTGCTGGGGTGATTATTCATTCAATAAAAAATACTCAGGATATTCGATTATTAGGTAATTTAAATGAAATTATGCCTTTTACTATAATGAGTTTATTTATTTCAAAAATAGCTTTAAGAGGAGTTCCTTTTATATCAGGATTTTATAGAAAAGATTTAATTATAGAATTGGTTTATTTTAGAAGATTTAATGTGTTTATATTAATTTTAATTATTATATCTTTATTTTTTACAGTTTCTTATTCTGTTCGTATATTTTATTATTTATTTTTTAATAATAGAGTAAAATTTTATAGATATATAAATTTTATGGAAAATAATTTAATAAATTTATCTATAATAATAATAATAATAATGAGGGTAATTTTAGGATCAGTTATAAATTGATTTTTTTTTTTCGATTATTATGTGATTTATTTGTCAGTTGAAATTAAAATAATGACCTTAGGATGTTGTATTTTAGGTTTAGTAATAAGTATATTTATAATGATAATAAGAAAAATTTTAAAATTTTATTATTTATTAAATTTTTTTAGGACTATATTTTTTATGAGAAGGATATTTAGTTGAATTTATTGGCCTATTAATTTATTAGGGGTAAAAATTTATGAATTTGATAAAAGATGATTAGAATTTTTAGAAAAATATTTATTATTAAATTTTTTAATTTATAAATTTAATATTTATTATAAATTTCATATATTTATGTTTTTATTTATTTATATTGTAATATTTATAAATTTATTTATATAGTAATAATTTAAATAGCTTATTAAAAATTAAAGCATAATATTGAAGATATTAAGAAAATTTTTTAAATTTTTAAATAAATAATAAATATTATTTTTATAATGAAAATATAATGTTTTTTTTAAACTATATTTAATAAAAAGTAATATGAAAATATCATAAAATAATGAATTAGAAATTCATTCAATATTTACTTCTTTATTTAACTAGAAAATAATTTTCAATAAATATTATTAACAATAATATACCTCTTTTTGGTTTTAGTTAAAATTAAAGTTAAAAATTCTTAGATTTATTAGTTTAAATCCATTTTTAATTCGAAATTAAAGTGTAAATTTTACTTTAAGAATTAGATAAGTAAGTTAAAATTAGGAAAGTTTTTAGTATTAAAAAATATAGTATAATAAATTAATAATAAAAAATAAAGGATTAATTAATTACAGTGTAATTTAAAAATAAGATATATAAAAATAAATTTATAATTTTTAAATGCAATTTAAATGTTAATTTGTTAACTAATATCCATTAGTAATTTATTTTTTTTTTATTAAATTTTTTTGTTAAAAATTAATTAATAAAAATTATTAGATTTTTCAATCAATTGAAAATTCACTATATTCTAGATATAGACCAATTATTAAGATAATTAAAAATATAAGTGCGTATATAATAATAAATGGATTAAACATTTTAGTTAAAAAAATTAATGGTAATAAAAGAGTAAGTTCAATATCAAAAATTAAAAAAATTAGTCTAATAATAAAAAATTGAATTCTAAAAGGTATTCGAGCGTGAGAAATTGGATCAAATCCGCATTCGAATGGGGATATTTTTTCTCGGTTTATATATGATTTTTTTGATATAGTAAAATTGAATAAGAATAGAATGATGGGAATTAAAATTAAAATAAATAAATTAATTAAATAAATAATAATTAATTATATTAAAGTTTAATTAAATTTTTTAATTGGAAATTAAATGTAATAAATATACTATATAAATTTTTAAAAATAATTATTAATTAAAAATATTAAAATTAGTATCTTCATCAATAGATAGAGATAAAAAGGAATAATCAAATTACATCTACAAAATGTCAATATCATGCTGCGGCTTCAAATCCAAAATGATGATAGGTAGAAAAATGAAGTTTATATAAACGTAATAAACAAATTAATAAGAATAGAGTTCCGATGATTACGTGAATTCCATGAAAACCTGTGGCAATAAAAAATGTTGATCCATAGATTGAATCGGCTATAGTAAATGGTGAATTCATGTATTCAAATAATTGAAGAAGGGAAAATAAAATTCCTAAAGTAATTGTTATAATAAGTCTTTTTTTACTTTCTAAAAAATTTTTTATAATTAAGGAATGGTGGGATCAAGTAATTGTTAAACCAGAAGAGACTAGGATAATAGTATTTAATAATGGGATATCGAATGGATTAAATGGTTGGATACCTTTTGGGGGCCATAATTGACCAATTTCAATGGAAGGGGCTAGTGAAGAATGAAAATAGGCCCAAAAAAATGAAATAAAGAAAAAAATTTCTGAAATAATAAATAAAATTATTCCAATTTTTATTCCTTTAAAAACAAAAAAAGTATGGTTTCCTTGATAGGTTGATTCACGAAGGATATCTTTTCACCATAAATATATGCAGATTAAGGTAGAGGGTATGGATGAAATAAGTCAAAAATTATTAATATTGTGTATCCATCTAATAATAAAAATAAAGTTATTAAAAATTCTAAAAGAAATAATGATGGGCCAGGGACTTGCGGATACTAAATGAAAAGGATGATTTTTATTTGTCATAAATTAAAAATTAATTTTCTCTTATGTAAAGAGTTGATAGAATAGAAAATACATAAGCTTGGATTATAGATACAGAAATTTCTAAAATAAAAAGTATAATTTGAGTAAAAATTATAACATTAAAAAGAATTTGGTTATTTAAGTTAGATCTAGAGGTCCCTAGTAGAGAGAGAAGAAGGTGGCCGGCGATTATATTAGCTCTTAGGCGGATTGCTAAAGTAAATGGACGAATAATTAATCTAATAGATTCAATAATAACTATAAATGGTATTAAAAGTGTAGGAGTTCCTAGGGGGGTAAGGTGAGAAAGTAGATTATTTAAATAATTAAAGATAAAAAATAGAATAATTCTAATTCAGATTCTTATTGATAAAGATAGGGAAAATCTTATATGACTTGATGCAGTGAAGATGTAGGGGAAGAGTCCTAAAAGATTATTAAAGAAAATAAATAATATTAAATTAATTATAATGATAAGATTTGAATAAGAGTACTTTCTAGTAAGTATTTTAAATTCATTAAATATATAATTAATTAATAAATTTCATAAAAAAATAGATCGAGAAGGAATTAGTCAGAATTGATACGGTAATAATATTAGAAAAATTACTATTCTTAGTCAATTAAAGGACATGGTTATAGAAGTAGAGGGATCAAATAAGGTAAATAAATTTATCATTTTCAAGTTCAATAAAGATGTTTTGAAGTAATTCAGGTAGGGATAGGTTTTTTAATTATCTTAGAGATAAAGGGAGTGTAAAAATAAGTGAAAGAGGAAAAAATAAATAGGAGAATAATTTGGGAAAGTAATATGATTGATCAGTATATCGGTATTATTTGAGGTATATAAGAATATTAATTTAAATATAATTTTTTTAAATTGACAATTTAATGTTTTAAAGTAAAACTAATTCTTTCATTAAAAATAAGTTTTAATATTTATTATATTTTGATTTAAAAGATCAATACTTTAATCAGTCATTTAATGTTTATTCATTAAATTTTGTATTTTGATAAAGTTAAAAATTATTTTTAAATTATATATTATGAATTATAATTTGATAGTCATTTTTTAAAATTATGAAGGTTAGTTGATTCAATTGAGATAGGTATAAATCTGTGATTTATGCCACAAATTTCAGAGCATTGACCAAAAAAAATTCCCGGGCGATTAATAATCAGTAAGGTTTGGTTAAGACGTCCGGGGGTGGAGTCTATTTTAATTCCTAAAGAAGGGAGGGTTCATGCGTGAATTACATCTATTGAAGTAGTGAGGATACGGATGGGGTATTTAAATGGAAGGATACATCGGTTATCAACATCAAGGAGTCGAAATTCATTTTTTATAAGTTGATTTGTGGGAATTATGAATGAATCAAATTGAATACTATAAAAGTCTGAATATTCATAACTTCAAAATCATTGATGTCCAATTGTTTTAATGGTTAGTTTGTTATTGAATATTTCATCAGTAAGATATAGAATTTTAATAGAAGGAATGGCAATAAAAATTAAAATAAATATTGGAGTAATAGTTCAGATAATTTCAATTATTTGATTTTCAAGTAAGAATCGGTTAATTAATTTATTGAAAATGGAAGAGAATATGATAAAGAAAATTAGTGTAGTAATAAAAGTTAGGGTAATTATAGTAAAGTCATGGAAAAAAATTATTATATCATAAGTTGGGGAGTTAGAATTTTGTAGAGAGATTAGTCAAGTGTTAATTTTTAATAAAAGATAAATATCTTTATAATAGGAGTTTAAATCCTAAGCACTAGTCTGCCATATTAAAATTAGGTAATTAAATTTAAAATAATTTATAATGATGGAATTTCATTAAATCTATGGTTTAAGGGAGGTAAAGATCTTATTCATTCTAAGGAAGAATTTATAAAAAATATATTAATAATTTTTCGTTTTCTAGATAAAGCTTCCCAAATAGTAAATAGAAGGATTGTTAATCTTAAAGAAGAAATTATTGAACCAATAGATGAAATTACATTTCATGATAGGTATATGTCAGGGTAGTCAGAATATCGGCGGGGTATACCTCTTAGTCCTAAAAAATGTTGAGGGAAAAAGGTTAAATTAACACCAATAAATATTGATGTGAATTGAATATTTAGATAAAAATTATTAAGGGTAAATCCTGAAATTAGTGGAAATCAATGAATAAATCTTGCAATAATGGAAAATACTGCACCTATGGATAGAACGTAATGAAAGTGAGCTACAACATAGTAAGTATCATGAAGAATAATATCAATTGATGAATTTGATAGTATAATACCAGTGAATCCTCCTATAGAAAATAAAAAGATAAACCCTATAGTTCATCATAATGTAGGATTATAATTTATTTTTATTCCATGGAGGGTAGAAATTCATCTAAAAATTTTAATTCCTGTAGGAATAGCAATAATTATAGTAGCTGAAGTAAAGTAAGCTCGTGTATCTACATCTATACCAATGGTGAATATGTGATGGGCTCAAACAATAAATCCTAAGAATCCAATAGTGATTATAGCATAGATTATTCTTAAAGATCCGAATGTTTCTTTTTTTCCTCTTTCATTTATAATGATATGGGAGATAAGACCGAATCCAGGGAGAATTAAAATATAAACTTCAGGGTGACCAAAAAATCAAAATAAATGTTGATAAAGAATGGGGTCTCCTCCTCCTGATGGATCAAAGAATGAAGTATTTAAATTTCGATCTGTTAAAAGTATTGTGATGGCCCCAGCTAGAACGGGTAATGATAGAAGTAATAAGATTGTAGTAATTAGTATAGATCATACTAGAAGAGGAATTTTATCTATAGATATATTTTTTTGATGTATATTGATGATTGTTGAAATAAAGTTAATAGCCCCTAAGATAGAGGATATTCCTGCAATATGAAGGGAAAAGATTGTGAGGTCAACTGATGGTCCTCTTTGGAAAGTGTTTGAGGCTAAAGGTGGGTATACAGTTCATCCTGTTCCTGTTCCTGAGTATAAAAAATTTCTTAATGTTAGAAGAATTAATGAAGGAGGAAGTAGTCAAAATCTTATATTATTTAATCGGGGGTAAGCTATATCTGGGGATCCAAGTATTAGTGGAACTAGAAAGTTTCCGAACCCTCCGATTATGAAGGGTATTACTATAAAAAAAATTATAATGAAAGCATGGTTTGTAATTAAGGAATTATAGATTTGATCATTATTAATAAGATTATCACATGATCCTAGTTCAAGTCGGATTAATATACTTATAGCTGAACCTATTAGTCCTGATCAAATAGCTAAAATAAAATAAAGAATACCAATATTTTTATGATTTGTAGAAAAAAGTCATTTATTCATAAATTTATATAAAAAAAATGTTATGTCTGATTAAAATAATAAATTGTAAATTTATTTAAGAAAATAAAATTTTCTGACATTATTTTTAAAAATATATAATAATTATATTATAATATAGTTTAATACAATAGTAAAATATTAAATTGCAAATTTAAAGAACTTAAATTATAAATATTTTAGGTATTATATTATATATATTTAATAATTAAATTTAAATTTTTAAGAATTATAAAAAATTATATTTTAAACTTTGAAGGTTTATAGTTTATAAAATTAACTTAAAATCTTAATTTTATTTAAATTAATAAAATAAAAATGGATATAAAATAAGATAAAAAAAAATTAAAAATAGTTAAATTTATAAAGTTAGGTGAAAATTTAATTAATTTAGATTCTATTTCATAAAAATATAAAGAGTTAATTAATATATTTATGTAGATGAATATTATAAATAAAGATCTAATTATTATGAGGATTAAGATAGGTAAAAGATTAAGTGATTTTATGAAAAGAAAGATTGCGTATCATTTTATAAAAAATATAGAAAGTGGGGGTAGGCCTGCAATATTAAATATTAACGTTAAGAATCATAAATTAAAAAAATTTAATTTATTATAAATAAGATTTGTATTTTTAAATATTTTATGAAAATAAATGATAATAATAAAATTTAAAATAACAAATGAATATAATATAAAATATTGCAGTCAAACAATTTTTTTTAAATAAATTAAGAGAATTATTCATCTTGATTGATTGATTGAGGAATAGGCTATAATTATTTTAAAATTAGTTAAATTTAATGTCATAAATGGAGGAATAATTGATGATAAAATTAAAATTAAGAAAATAAAAATTGAACTAAAAAGTTTAATAAAAGGCAATATATAGAAGGGAGCGATTTTTTGTAAAGTAATTATGATGAATAAAATATTACAGGGTAAATAAGATGAAATTAAAGGGAGTCAAAAATGAAATGGAGGAATTCTTAATTTAATAAGTAAGGCAATAATTAAATTGAAGTAGATATAATAATTGTTATAACATAAAAATAAATTATTTAAAATAATAGAGTAAATTATTAAGAACGATGATAAAATTTGAATAATAATATGTAAAAAAATTATTTTTTTATTATTTATAGAAATATTTAAAATAAAGGTAAATAAGAAATTAATAATTTCAATATAAAATCAAATAATTAAGAGATCATTTAAAAATAAAGAAAGATAAGTAAATAAAATTAAGTTTATGAGAATAAAATATTTTATAAATAGATTATAATAAATATTAATAATTTAAATTAATTAATAAATAAAATAATATAAAAAATTATTATTAAAGAAATTTTTATTATATTTTAATGTATAGGAGGCATAAAAATTTTTGAAGTTTTTAGAAATAGTTTAATTCTATTAAATATAAAAATATTTTAAGTTTAATGAAAGTATAATTAATTATACATAATTTATTTCATCAAAATAATCCTTTTAAAATCAGGCATATCATTTTAAAAATAAATAAGAGAAATTAATCTATATTTAGAGTATGAATCTAAAAGCTTATTGTTAGCTTACTTATCTATAAATAATATAAAAGTAGAAAAAAATAATTAATTTTTATTATTTTAAAATAAAATTAAAAGTTTAAATTTTAGTTTAATAGAAAATATTTCATTTACATTGAAGAGATTTTATAAATAAATAA